CGCTTGTGCTGTCGGCCACTCCCCCCCAACAGAATTTGAAGCGGATTGCCCACCCAATCTTGTTTTGGGGAAATAGGTATTGAGCACTAGGCACTAAGCTTCAATCATCTCCTCTGGCCCAACTGTTCCTTCCTTTCTATTCTTTATTCATCGTTGCTTTTCTTCTTTCTATGCGAAAGAAGAAAATAAAAAATGAATTAAAGGAAGGGTTATTTAAATATTCAGGCTTATTTACATATTCATTGTATTTGAATCCAATCAAAGAAATTCACAATAGCTAAGCTTTCTTTTCTGATGCTGCTTTCCCGATACGAAAGAAATGGTAAGCTGCTTCCTCTACTTATTATGTATGCTTTTTGATTATTCTATATAATAGTATAGCATAAGATTAGCTCTTGCTTTCCATATATTACAGGTTCTGGCATATTCTACTAGATTATACTAGCGAGAGTATCTTATCCGAGCTAGTTAAGATGACTGGAAGAAGGATTTATCCTCTGTCTCAAAGTTGCTATCACATGGCTTTTTTTTACTTTAGAAAAGTAAGATATTCAACTTATTTGCCCCTATACCTATAAAATAAAAGTAGTCAAAGATTCCATCCACTCTAGTCCTCACGGATCGTAGGCGATCTAAGGTTATCGGCTCTCCGGCCCCATTTCGGTGCACGATTGGAGAGCTCACTGGGCCCGCCGCTTTCTCAATCGAAAATGGAAACTGTCAAGATTAGCGTACTGAACGATTATTATTATTATCTATATTATTTGTTATTTCAGGATTGATTTTCGTTGATCGGATCGAGCACATAGGCCTAATTAGTGAGCGGAGCGCTTTGCAAGAGTAGGAAAGCAAAGTCTTATTGATTTGTATCGAGCTATTTTCGATCTCTTGTCTCTGTAGATACGGTCGATCTGAGATTCTCATGTCTATAATGTCGAGCTATCGCTCTCATGATTCTCTAAAGTGCATTCTATAGAGCATTGTATGGAAAGCGTATTCTCATCTATTGATAGCTGGATATGAAAGCTAGCCATTCTATGCTATGAACATTACAGCGATTCCTGTGGGAAGCACTTATCTTTCATTACCTGAGCAGGCACTCTGGATTAGTGCCCAGTCTCCAGAGTAGCTTTCCATAAAAGCTCCAGCAAGTGGAGTTACAAATAGGAGGAATAAATACCTGCCAAAGACTTATAGGCAAGGAAAGTGAATAACTAGGGCTTCCGCGGAAACTGAAATCTACGAGCGTTTGGCAATGATTCTGGATCAATTATTCGTTTTATGAACGCTTTAGTTTAGTTCACCATAATCTGCGCATCGAAAAGTAGGTTTTTCAGCATTCAAATAAGCCAATTAATCGACCTTGAATGTGGTCAAGTTGAAGGGGATTCTCAGTCGGTCCTTGGGACGGAAGCCTCCGCATCACACGTCCCGGCGATAGGCAGAGACCAAGATTTTACCACTAGCTAGAAGATTTTAGTACCTTTGTTAGCCGGGCCTACCGACTCCGTTAACCTTAAGCTCTAGTTCTCACTTCGCGCAGCTCCGTTCACCCCCTCCGGGGATTCTTATTTCATACTACGTCTTTCAACACTTGATTTTATTTTCTTTCAGATCCTTCTGCTTTGATGCTTCGATTAGCGCTACTACTCCTAGATATTGAATTTTGAAGTGCATGGCTGCGGGTAGGAGGTCAAAATCAAATAAGGTCTTTCTTCACTTCACTAGCGAAAATCTCTGTTTGGATGAAAATGGAATGGGATTCTTCCAATACTGAGATAGCGAACTAGTACACCGCCTTCTATTCTTAGCCGCAGAGAGCCCTCGTCACTCATTTCTAGTTGGCTTAGCCACACCGGTCAAGGGCCTTTTTCATCGTGTTTGGGAGACTACTCAGGATAAATTCTTCAGCAGAAGACTCACAAAGGGATACTGACAAGGCCCCTTTCTGATACGAATTCGGGCGCTCGTGCTTCCTTTGGAGCTTCGCGGAATGTTGAGATCTTTGAAGAACTAAGAATTTCTTTATTGGTCTCAGGCCTCGTCTTCATACTCGACACATGCCTGCCGTTTCGGGTGCTCTTGCCGGGGAAGATTTGAATGAGAAAATTCGGGTGCCTTTCCTGGTACTTTCACTTTAAGTCAACTAAGAAAGCGTTACCTTTCAGTTAGCCCTCCTTCCATGGTACCTAGACACTTTGAATCAAGGCTACGCCCCCTTAGGCTATTAGTGAAAGCGGAATCACACACCCAAGAGCTAGGAGTTAGAGTTAAGCTTAAACAGCCTTCCCCAGCTCTCTCTCAATCTCATGAGTTCAAACCGGGGCAAGCGGTCCACGAGAATCTCTTCCTTGCGTAGGCTCAGTACAGTACTTCTTACTGATTGGAGGCTTGGAGTATCCAAGGAGAACAGCTTACTCTGATTTAATTGCTAAGATCACAGCTCCTACTCGTATTCATTCTCAAGCACTTGCAGCGGAAACTAATAGTTGACCAACCG